AAAAAACTGCAAGATCTGACTGATAGAACAAACACAATCCTAAATCAAATAGAAAAAATTACAAAAGCCAAGAAAAAGGGATTTATAACTCCAGATATAAATTTGAGTTCTAACAAAATAAGTTATGATGATAAAAGATTAGAATCACAAAAAAATATTTGGCAGATATTAAAAAGAATAAATGTTAGATTAATCCGTAAATCACATTATTTTATAAAATTTTTCATTGAAAGGATATACGTAAATATGTTTATATCTATGATTAATATTCCTATCATCAATACACAACTTTTTCTTGAATCAACAAAAAAAATTATTAATAAATACATTAACAATAATGAAGCAAATCAAGAAAGAATTGATAAAACAAATCAAAGTCAATTTATTTCAACTATAAAAAAGTCACTTTATAATACTAATATTAGTAACAAGAATTCAAATACTTTTTGTGACTTATCTTACTTTTCACAAGCATATGTATTTTATAAAATATCACAAAGTCAACTTATTAACTTATATAAGTTAAAATCTGTATTTCAATATAACGGAACATCTTTTTTTCTTAAGAAGGAAATAAAGGATTTTTTTTTTGTAACACAAGAACTATTTCATTCCGAAGTTCAATATAAAAATCTTTTAAATTCTGGAATGAATCAATGGACAAATTGGTTAAGGCGTCATTATCAATATGATGTATCTCAGATTAAATGGTCTAGGTTAGTACCACAAAAGTGGCGAAATATATTGAATCAACACCGTATAGCTCAAAATAAAGATTTATATAATTTATATGAAAAAGATCAATTAATTCATTACGAAAAAAAAATGGAAAGAGATTCATTATTGAATCAAAGGGATAATTTTCAAAAACAATATAGATATGATCTTTTAGCATATAAATATATTAATTATGACGATAAGAAGGACTCATCTATTTATGGATCACCATTACAAGTAAAAAATAACAAAAATATTTTTTATAATTACAACACACATAAAGACAAATCATTTAATATGCTGGAAGGTATTCCTATTATCCCTATCAATAATTATTTAGTAGAAGATGATATTATAGATATGGAGAAAAATCCGGATAGAAAATATTTTGATTGGAGAATTCTCAACTTTTGTCTTAAAAAGAAGGTCGATATTGAAACCTGGATCGATATTGATACTGATACTGCCACTAAGAGTAATAAATATAGTAAGAGCAGGGTTAATAAGTATCAAATAATTAATAAAATCAATAAGAAAGGGCTTTTTTATGTCACGATTCAGCAAGATCAAGAAATCAACCTATCCAATGAAAAAAGGGTTTTTGATTGGATGGGAATGAATGAAGAAATACTAAGTCGTCCCATATCAAATCTGGAACTTTGGTTCTTCCCAGAATTTTTGATACTTTATAATACGTATAAAATTAAACCATGGGTTATACCAATTAAATTACTGCTTTTTAATTCTAATATAAATGAAAATGCGAGTGAAAACAAAAGAATCGCTGTAAATAAAAAAGGAGATCCTTTTATATCATCGAATGAAAAAAAATCTCTTGAATTAGAAAACCGAAATCGAGGGGAAAAAGAATCCACGGGCCGAGTGGATCTTAACTCAGCTCTTTCAAACCAAGAAAAAGATGTTGAAGAGGATTATACAGGATCGGATATGAAAAAATATAGAAATAAAAAGCAATACAAGATCAATACAAAAGCGGAGTTTGATTTCTTTCTAAAAAGGTATTTGCATTTTCAATTGAGGTGGGATGATTCTTTAAATAAAAAAATAATTAATAACATCAAAGTATATTGTCTTCTGCTTAGACTGATAAATCCAAGAGAAATTACTATATCCTCTATTCAAAGGGGCGAAATGAGTCTGGATATTCTGATGATTCAGAAAGATTTAACTCTTACAGAATTGATTAAAAGGGGAATTTTGATTATTGAACCAATTCGTATATCTATAAAAAATGATGGAAAATTTATTATGTATCAAACTATCGGTATTTCATTAGTTCATAAAAGTAAACACCCAATTAATCAAAGATACCGAGAAAAAAAACCTGTTGATAAGAATTATGATGAAGTCATTAGAAAATATCAAAAGATGACTGGAAATAGAGATAAAAATCACTATGATTTGTTTGTTCCTGAAAATATTTTATCACCTCGACGTCGTAGAGAATTGAGAATTCTAATTTGTTTCAATTCTAAGAATAGACATAGAAATGCAGCAATTTGTAATGGGAATAAGGTAAACATTCAAGTTTTGGATAAAAAAAGCAAAAAATATAAAAAACGACTTATTAAATTGAAGTTATTTCTTTGGCCCAATTATCGAGTAGAAGATTTAGCTTGTATGAATCGTTATTGGTTTAATACCAATAATGGCAGTCGTTTCAGTATGGTAAGAATACATATGTATCCGCGATTGAAAATTCATTAATAGTAAATTTTTACTATATTTCCCATACCATATCCGGTCTATGAGGACAAAGAGAGGCACATATGCATTGTCTTACATTTCATTCTGATACATGATACTAATTTAATGACATCTCAATTATATCTAAAAATGAATCGACAAAATATTCTTATTTTAGGTCTAATCTTTTGTGAGTGCAGAAAAACAACCATGCTTTTGTATACCTTTTCAAATCGAATTAAAAAATTTAAATCAAATTGATTAAATTTTATTAATAAAAAAATTAAGATTGTTGTATATACAAAATAAAAATGAGGGGCATTATTATTACTGATCAATAAAGATATCTATCAATAAAAATATCTTAAAATAATAAAGAGGGGGTAGAGAAGATTTCATTTTATGGTAAAAAATTCATTCATCTCAGTTATTTCACAAGAAGAAAAAGAGGAAAACAGAGGGTCTGTTGAATTTCAAATAGTTCGTTTCACAAATAGGATACGAAGACTTACTTCACATTTACAATTACACAAAAAAGACTATTTATCTCAGAGAGGTTTACGTAAAATTCTGGGAAAACGTCAGCGACTGCTGTCTTATTTGTCAAAGAAAAATATAATATGTTATAAAGAATTAATTAATCAGTTGGATATTCGCGAATCAAAAACTCGTTAATTTTAACAGGTATTTTGAATTATTTGATTTATGAAATCTTGAATTTTAATGAACTTTTTTTCGTTTTCAGCAATCCATAAAATAATGAATCGAGGAAAAACCTATGAATATACCAGCTACAAGAAAAGACCTCATGATAGTCAATATGGGCCCACACCACCCATCAATGCATGGTGTTCTTCGACTCATCATTACTCTAGATGGTGAAGATGTTATTGACTGTGAACCAATATTGGGTTATTTACACCGAGGGATGGAAAAAATTGCAGAAAACCGAACAATTATACAATATTTGCCTTATGTAACACGTTGGGATTATTTAGCTACTATGTTCACAGAAGCAATAACTGTAAACGGACCGGAACGGTTGGGAAATATTCAAGTACCTAAAAGAGCCAGCTATATCAGAATAATTATGTTGGAATTGAGTCGTATAGCTTCTCATCTATTATGGCTCGGTCCTTTTATGGCGGATATTGGTGCACAAACTCCCTTTTTCTATATTTTTAGAGAAAGAGAATTAGTATATGATCTATTCGAAGCTGCCACTGGTATGAGAATGATGCATAATTATTTTCGTATCGGAGGAGTAGCGGCCGATCTACCTCATGGCTGGATAGATAAATGTTTGGATTTCTGCGATTATTTTTTAACAAGAGTTGCTGAATATCAAAAACTTATTACACGAAATCCTATTTTTTTAGAACGCGTCGAGGGTGTAGGCATTATTGGTAGAGAGGAGGTAATAAATTGGGGTTTATCGGGACCAATGCTGCGAGCTTCCGGAATCCAGTGGGATCTTCGTAAAGTTGATCATTATGAGTGTTACGACGAATTTGATTGGGAAGTACAGTGGCAAAAAGAAGGAGATTCGTTGGCTCGTTATCTAGTCCGAATTGGTGAAATGATAGAATCCATAAAAATTATTCAACAGGCCCTGGAAGGAATTCCAGGGGGACCCTATGAGAATTTAGAAATACGATACTTTGATACAGAAAGGAATCCGGAATGGAATGATTTTGAATATCGATTTATTAGTAAAAAACCTTCTCCTACATTTGAATTGCCAAAACAAGAACTTTATGTGAGAGTCGAAGCCCCAAAGGGAGAATTGGGAATTTTTCTGATAGGGGATCAGAGTGGTTTTCCTTGGAGATGGAAAATTCGCCCTCCGGGTTTTATCAATTTGCAAATTCTTCCTCAGTTAGTTAAAAGAATGAAATTGGCTGATATTATGACGATACTAGGTAGTATAGATATCATTATGGGAGAAGTTGATCGTTGAAATGATAATTCATACACCAGAAGTACAAGATATTGATTCTTTTTCTAGATTAGAATTTTTAAAAGAGGTTTATGGAATTATATGGGTGCTTATTCCTATTTTGATTCTTGTATTGGGAATCACAATAGGCGTACTGGTAATTGTATGGTTAGAAAGAGAAATATCCGCAGGGATACAACAACGCATTGGCCCTGAATACGCTGGCCCTTTGGGAGTTCTTCAAGCTCTAGCCGATGGGGCAAAACTACTTTTCAAAGAAAATATTATTCCATCTAGGGGTGATAATCGTTTATTCAGCATCGGGCCGTCCATAGCAGTCATATCAATTTTAGTAAGCTATTCAGTAGTTCCTTTTGGCTATCACCTTGTTTTAGCAGATCTCAATATCGGTGTTTTTTTATGGATTGCCATTTCCAGTATTGCTCCAATTGGACTTCTTATGTCAGGATACGGGTCAAATAATAAATATTCTTTTTTAGGTGGTCTACGAGCTGCTGCTCAATCGATTAGTTATGAAATACCATTAACTTTATGTGTGTTATCAATATCTCTACGTGCGATTCGTTGATACATGGACATACACTTTTCTATATTCCCTCCTTTAAAGGAAAGGGCTTTTCTCTATTTCCTCCTTTCAAGGAAAGGGTTGGAATGAATTGAGTAGATATCTTCATTTTTTTATTCATTATTTGGATTGATGAACTAAATCAAATAGTTATATGAGTGAAAGAAAACAGCTTATCTATAAATTCGCAGTAAAAAGATTAAGTCTCATTTTCTATGTATAAGAGTTAAAGAGTTAAGCGGAAATAAAAATCAGCAGAAGAGACCGGTTCCCCCAAGATTGGTTGATTAGTCATCCTGACTTGAAGCGGGCTCAAAAGATCAACCATATTAAGTTTTCACTATCATTTGTATGTATTACCATACGGGGGGTTGAGCAAAAACGAGTGGATGGTTAGAAACACCAAAATATGTAAAGGATTAGTAACCGAGATTATGTAAATTTTCCAAAAGGACATTTTTACATAATATACAAAGAATACTAATTGGGGCTTTAAGTTGGTAGAAATGATCAAGCAGTACTCCCCACGACACGATTCCAATCCAGAGTATGCTCCTATCCACCGATTAAATAAATAACTATTGGAAACGAAATAATCCTTTACTTTCTTTTTATTTTGTAACCCTCTTTTTCTCAGAAATAGAAAGAAGAATAGGAATGAAAAAAAAGAGAAAGAAATCCAATTACACTAAAAGAATAAAAAAAATATCTTTTTTATTCTTTTTTTCTTTTATTCTTTCCCATATACATATTAATAGATATAAAATTTGTGTCATAATTGATGAATTAATATCGAATTATTTTTCGTAAGTGAAACCAACGGGTTATTGATATTTCTACAATAAGTATTTTATTGAACAGTTAAGTTATTACTGAACAAAGAAGAATTAAAATTATTAAAGAAAGGATGAGATCAATTCAGAAGTACTTTTTATTTATTATTAATTATTTAAATTATTAATTTAAATAATTATAACAGGCAGAATTAAATTGGTCTAATTTTGGACCGTTCGATAGATTTTGACCTTAATCCATCCTACAAAGATATTAAGATAAAATAATACTGATGCGGTCCTTAGATTTATTTCCGGCTTTCAAGGAGCCGTATGAGGTGAAAATCTCATGTACGGTTCTGTAATAGCGATGGTAACAGTGATGGTATCACCGACTATAATTATCTAACAGTTTAAGTACAGTTGATATAGTTGAAGCGCAATCCAAATATGGTTTTTGGGGCTGGAATTTGTGGCGTCAGCCTATAGGGTTTATCATTTTTATCATTTCGTCCCTAGCAGAATGTGAGAGATTGCCTTTTGATTTACCAGAAGCAGAAGAAGAATTAGTAGCAGGTTATCAAACCGAATACTCGGGTATAAAATTTGGTTTATTTTATGTTGCTTCCTATCTAAACCTATTAGTTTCGTCATTATTTGTCACAGTTCTTTACTTGGGAGGTTGGAATATCTCTATTCCGGACATATATATTTCTGAACTTTTTGAACTAAATAAAACATGTGGCGTTTTTGGAGCGACAATTGGTATCTTTATTACATTAGCTAAAACTTATTTGTTTTTGTTCATTCCTATCACAACAAGATGGACTTTACCGAGGCTAAGAATGGACCAGCTATTGAATCTTGGATGGAAATTTCTTTTACCTATTTCTCTAGGTAATCTATTATTAACAACTTCTTCCCAACTCTTTTCGCTGTAAAGGAACATTCTATACTCTATTCACAACTTGTTTCAAACAAGAGAAATAAACAAACCTAAAATTATTCATATATATATTAACGATATGTTCTCTATGGTAACTGGGTTCATGAATTATGGTCAACAAACAGTACGAGCTGCAAGGTACATTGGTCAAAGTTTCATGATTACTTTATCCCACGCAAATCGTTTACCCGTAACTATTCAATATCCTTATGAAAAATTAATCGCCGCGGAGCGTTTCCGCGGTCGAATCCATTTTGAATTTGATAAATGTATTGCTTGTGAAGTATGTGTTCGTGTATGTCCTATAGATCTACCCGTTGTTGATTGGAAATTGGAAACTGACATTCGTAAGAAACGGTTGCTTAATTACAGTATTGATTTCGGAGTCTGCATATTTTGTGGTAATTGCGTTGAGTATTGTCCAACAAATTGTTTATCAATGACTGAAGAATATGAACTTTCTACTTATGATCGTCATGAATTGAATTATAATCAAATTGCTTTGGGTCGTGTACCAATGTCAGTAATTGATGATTATACAATTCGAACAATTTCCAATTCGCCTCAAATAAAAAATAAGTAAATCTCTTGATTAAAGAATAATTTATAATTACTTTACTAATACTAAGATTTAGTTTTGATCTAATCTAAAGGAATAAGGTTTCTTTCGTTTTGTTTGGTCAATAACTACAAATACCAACTATGGATTGCTTGGTAAGAATCACATCTTAATTTGGATTGAAAAATATATTAATTAATATATTTTTCATTTTTCAAAAATATAAAATAGATAGTTTCGAATTAGAACTACTTTTTCAGATAAAGAATGAAGTTAGTCCAATAAGTGTACTTACATTTATTAATATCCCTTCGGATTTAATTAGGAATTGCTCAAAAATCATAAAAAATTTTTCCTGGTCGGGTCTCAATAAGGTCATGAAAAATATTTCGATTTATTTATCTCTTATTTTACATATAATGGATTTGCCCGGACCAATACACGATTTTCTTTTAGTCTTTTTGGTATCGGTTCTTATACTAGGAGGTATGGGAGTGGTATTATTTACCAACCTCATTTATTCTGCCTTTTCATTGGGACTAGTTCTTGTTTGTATATCCCTATTCTATATTCTATTAAACTCCTATTTTGTAGCTGCTGCACAACTACTTATTTACGTGGGAGCTATAAATGTTTTAATCGTATTTGCCGTGATGTTCATGAATGGTTCGGATTATTACAAAGATTTGAATCTTTGGACCGTTGGGGATGGGGTTACTTTGCCAGTTTGTACAAGTATTTTTGTTTTACTCATGATTACTATTACAGATACGTCATGGTACGGGATTATTTGGACTACAAGATCAAATCAGATTGTAGAGCAAGATTTGATAAGTAATAGTCAACAAATTGGAATTCATTTATCAACAGATTTTTTTCTTCCATTCGAATTCGTTTCAATAATTCTTTTAGCGGCTTTGATAGGTGCAATTGCCGTGGCTCGACAGTAAAAAATCTATAGAATTAGTAATAGCAATCCAAATTAAACTCTGTTCTGTTTTATTACATTTATTTCCCTTCAATTAAAGATTGGTTATGGCTAAAATAGAAATTATTTTATTAAAGCTATTCTATATATCAATAGAATATATTCCCTTGTTCCGTACTTTTTTTATTCTAGTCAATTGAATCTGTTGAATTGTTGTTCAGTTCATTTTTAAATGAATCAAAATTGCGAAGGAGTTGGTCAATGATGCTCGAACATGTACTTGTTTTGAGTGCCTACTTATTTTCTATCGGCATCTATGGATTGATCACGAGCCGAAATATGGTTAGAGCCCTTATGTGTCTTGAACTTATACTGAATGCAGTTAATATAAATTTCGTAACATTTTCTGATTTTTTTGATAGTCGCCAATTAAAAGGAAATATTTTCTCCATTTTTGTTATAGCTATTGCAGCCGCTGAAGCAGCTATTGGCCTGGCTATTGTTTCGTCAATTTATCGTAACAGAAAATCAACTCGTATCAATCAATCGAATTTGTTGAATAAATAGTCTTAATCATATAAATTCTAATATTCCTAAATTCGAATTACCATGACCATAATTATGTATAATACATATTTTCGAAAATCAAAGTATCTTGGTTCTATCGCATGAGTCGATCAAGAAGTAGATTGATTATAAAAATTCTGATAAATTATTGATTCATCTGGTGTTTAAATATATGATTCATTTCCAAGTTTACTAGATCGAAAATTTCTGACATTCAAAAATTTATAGATCCAATGTCGCATTCAGTAAAGATTTATGATACGTGTATAGGATGTACTCAATGTGTCCGAGCCTGCCCAACGGATGTATTAGAAATGATACCTTGGGACGGATGTAAAGCTAAGCAAATTGCTTCTGCTCCAAGAACAGAGGACTGTGTCGGTTGTAAGAGATGTGAATCTGCCTGTCCAACGGATTTCTTGAGTGTTCGAGTTTATTTATGGCATGAAACAACTCGAAGTATGGGTCTAGCTTATTAATACGTTCCAGAAAACCCTACTTGAATACATTTGATTTTTTTACCTTTACCGACAAAAACCCGCGCTCAAAAAATATTTATTTTGAGTACGGGTTTTTCTGGTCCAAGTTTATCTTGTTTTTACCATGAATTATTTTCCCTGGTTAACGCTAGCTGTAGTTTTGCCAATATCCGCGGGTTCCTTAATTTTCTTTCTCCCTCATAGAGGAAATAAGGTAATTCGGTGGTATACAATAGGTATATGCATAGTGGAACTCCTTATAACAACCTATGCATTCGGTTATCGTTTCAAATTGGATGATCCATTAATGCAATTGACAGAGGATTATAAATGGATCGATTTTTTTGATTTTTACTGGAGATTGGGAATAGATGGAATTTCTATAGGACCTATTTTACTGACAGGATTTATTACAACTTTAGCAACTTTAGCGGCTCGGCCGGTTACTCGGGATTCCCGACTATTCCATTTCCTGATGTTAGCAATGTATAGTGGTCAAATAGGACTTTTTTCTTCTCGAGACCTTTTACTTTTTTTCATCATGTGGGAGTTAGAATTAATTCCAGTTTATCTACTTATATCCATGTGGGGGGGAAAGAAACGTTTGTATTCAGCTACAAAATTTATTTTGTACACTGCAGGAAGTTCCGTTTTTTTATTAATGGGAGTTTTGAGTATTGGTTTATATGGTTCCAATGAACCAACATTAAATTTTGAAACATCAGCTAATCAATCGTATCCCGTAGCACTGGAAATAATATTCTATATTGGCTTTCTTATTGCTTTTGCTGTCAAATTACCGATCATACCCTTACATACATGGTTACCAGACACCCATGGAGAGGCGCATTACAGTACTTGTATGCTTTTAGCCGGAATCTTATTAAAAATGGGAGCATATGGATTGATTCGGATCAATATGGAATTATTACCCCACGCCCATTCTATATTTTCTCCCTGGTTGATAATAGTAGGCACAATTCAAATAATCTATGCAGCTTTAACATCTCCTGGTCAGCGTAATTTAAAAAAAAGAATAGCATACTCTTCTGTATCTCATATGGGTTTCATAATTATAGGAATTGGTTCTATAAGCGATACGGGACTCAATGGAGCCATTTTACAAATAATCTCTCACGGATTTATTGGCGCAGCGCTTTTTTTCTTGGCCGGAACGAGTTATGATAGAATACGTCTTGTTTATCTCGACGCAATGGGCGGAATGGCTATCGCAATTCCAAAAATATTCACGACTTTCAGTATCGTATCAATGGCTTCTCTTGCATTACCGGGCATGAGCGGTTTTGTTGCCGAATTGATAGTTTTTTTTGGAATACTTACTAGCCAAAAATATCTTTTAATGACAAAAGTATTAATTACTTTTGTAATGGCAATTGGAATGATATTAACTCCTATTTATTTATTATCTATGTTACGTCAGATGTTCTATGGATACAAGCTTTTTAATGCCCCAAACTCTTATTTTTTTGATTCTGGACCGCGAGAATTATTTGTGTCGATCTCCATCCTTTTACCTGTAATAGGTATTGGTGTTTATCCCGATTTCGTTTTCTCATTATCAATTGACAAGGTCGAGGCTATTATATCCAATTATTTTTATAGATAGTTTTTGTGAGTAAACGAAAAGATTAAACTGAAATCTCCCGATTTAAAAAATAGTTGATTGTACAATAAAAAAATAAGTATTTTTTCTTCTCGATAAGTTCAAAGATAAATAACTTAATTGGAATTATATTATAACTAGATCTATTTGGCATTTGTGAGAACCATTTGAATCAAATAATGGAAATGGAATGATTCAAATGGTTCTTGACGGTTTACATGAAGTTTTTGTATATATACACGTATGCCGTCCTATGTTTCTATTCGTCAAGTCCTTTATTCAATTCAATTAGATATTAATGTAAATGAACCATAACTATGCAACCCTATTCCTAATAGATTAACCCCAAAATAGCATATCCAAATTATAAGAAATCCCATTGAGGCCACAATTGCAGAATTTACACTTTCAAAATTTTTATTTGTTCTAATATGTAAATAAATCGCGAATACGGTCCAAGTAATAAATGCCCAAGTCTCCTTTGGATCCCAATTCCAATATGATCCCCATGCTTCATTAGCCCACACTGCTCCCGAAAGAATACCTACGGTTAAAAGGATAAACCCTAGACTAATAATACGATAACTCCACCGATCCAATTTTTGAATCAATTGATACCTGTAATAATTTTGAGACGAAATAAAAGAAGTGTTTCGTAAGACATTGTTTCTGTCGTTCACGTATTGAATCTCACCAAAGTAAAATGACTGATTTATTAAAGTATTGCTTTTACTAAAAATCCGTAGGAATTTTCGAAATGTAATCACTAGAAGAGCTAGTGATAATAATGATCCACACAAAAGAGCTGCATAGCTCAATACCATCATACTTACGTGCATCATTAACCAATGGGATTGGAGAGCGGGTACTAATATTGCGGACTGGTGGATTTCAGTTAAAAGACCAGAAGTAGCAAAACCTTGAGTAAAAATAACACTTGGCGCGGTTATTACGCTTAAATGGTTTTTTTTTTTTTTTAAATACGGAATCATATGAATAATAGAAAAACTCCACGAAAGAAAAATTAATGATTCATATAAATCGCTTAATGGTAAATGTCCAAAATACATCCAACGAGTAACTAATAATCCTGTTATACATAAAAAAGTAGCTATCATCCCCTTTTCTGACGAATCATATAGGCCTACTATTTCATCGACTAATAAAGTTATCAAATGAATGGTAATTACAATTGACACGATCGAAAAGGATATATGAGTTAATATATGCTCTAAAGTTGAAAATATCATAAAAATTATTAAAAAAGGGTCCCTCAATTATAGGAATTGAAATCGGGAATTGAATTAATTATAGCACTTACTCCTTTAGAAGATGCCATGCCGCCACTCGGACTCGAACCGAGATGCTCTAGCACTGCTTCCTAAGAGCAGCGTGTCTACCGATTTCACCATAGCGGCTTATTCGAAATCATAATAACTTATTTTTATCCAATCGTCGAGATTGAAGGAATTTCTTCAATACAATATTTTTTTTAGGAAACCATTCAAATTGATGAATAAAACTTGTTTAAAAATTAGAGATTTTTCGTTAATTTTTTATTTTAAAATGTAAATTTGAACTAACAATGTGGTTTGTCGGAGGTTATTACTTTCTGCTCTCCTCAAATGTAACAGTTGTAACTAAATAATTTTTACTTCAATCCATGGATAGAACTAAAAACAATGTTCTGTCTCGTTTGCATTTTTAATCTAACATAATAAATTTCTTTTTTTGATGAAGAAAAAAGAAAATTTTAACATAATTTCAGTGATCCGCTCAAGATATTTATGGAAATATTTGCATAGTTAGTTTTGTATTAATCGTTAGGGATTTTCGTTGTGTAGAGAATTTGTGTTAAAATTTAACAAACCAATTAAGTTAGGTATTAGTATAGGTGTATCAATCATATAAAGAAAATTTCGATAGAAATTGTATCCTACTTTAAAAATACTTTATAAATTTTAAATTATATCTTATCGATCTTACAATCGAAACATAGGATATAAAATAGATCACTAAAAATTTGTACATTCGCCATATAATGTAATGACCTAAAAATGTAAAAAGGACTTTTATAAATTTAATTGGGTTAAGGAGTCTATTATAGTAATAATAATTTTGAAAAATAATGGTTTAGAAGATTATAAAACGCATTTTAACCTTAATAAAAAAGTGTAGTTTCAAAGACCTCTTCTCTTCGTTATAAAAAAAAAAAATACAACTAAAAAAGAAATTTATTTTTATTAGTGAATCAAGTCGATGGGGAAAGTTATAATCCCCATCCTGAAAATAATAAAACATACTAAAACGAAAGGTGAAATCTTGTGCTTGCGTATATCCTTTTTTTTAAGTACCATTCATTTTTCGAATTCAGTAGACAAAAGAATTATTATCTATATTAGAAACGAAAGCAAAAAGATGTCTTCAAATTAAAGTAAATAAATAAAAAAAAAAAAAAATTATATTATTTATTATATTGTTTGATTAATATTATTATTATTTATTTGTTACACAAAAAAAACTTTTCGAACTCCCGGTAGAAAGAGATTTCGCTAATGAAAAAGCTTTCAATGCTGCCCGATATCCCTTCCTTTTCCAAATATTTTTACGAATACGTTTTTTTGAAATAGAGGTGCGTTTTTTTGGAACTGCCATTAAAAAATTATAATAGGTTCTTCAGTTGGATGTGAAAGACATCTATTGTTTAAAATCCATTGTTCTTTACTATTCTCTATCTATTTATTCTTTAAATTATACTACCTTCATAAAATAAAAAGGGGTCTAAAAATCGCCTAAAATATTACTAAGAACAATAAGATCTACTATGCCAAATAGATTGAAGTCGATAAAATGAAAAAATACAATACAAACAAAAAAGGATAAGATTGTGCATTACGTTTTCTCTATATTTTCGTTGTGTTACATTTATACATGTAATAAACTAAATCAAAAAGTTTAATAACCCAACCCCTATTCCTATCGCCTATCTCGCTTAATTTTAAAAACTTAAATAATTTTATTTTCTATTATATTAATTTATTTAATTAGTCAAGCGTGAAGAAAGAGTACAACCATTTTATTATTCTCTAATTCGAATTAGACTAGTAGTTAATCTGTTAAAGTCTACAAAATACATAATTTTATATTTTTTAATTTATAAAATGCATTTTATTTGCCCTTTTTTTTTTACGTAAAATAAAATGGTAGATATCCTAGTATTTCCGAGAAATAGCTTTTGTTGTAATAGAAGAGAATAAAATTTGTTATAAAACAAATGGCTTAATGATGCTGAATAACCTATTACAATAACTAGTTTTTATGGGTCAAGTTATGGACTTTATGTATGATTCATATCAAATAATGTTTGGTCTAATTATTTTTCCTTGCTCTATAGATATAAATAAATTATTGTAATACGTAATAATTAGAATGAAAATTGAAATTTTTTAGATTTTCATAAAATTTTACTAAAAAATTTTATATTAACAGTTCAACATTAATAAAAACAAAAATACGTATGACCAATTATAGCCTCTTGATTTTTAATATTTGAAGTAGTTTACAAAGATTCAGAATAATTAAGGCTAAAAAATTCTATTTAAGTTTTATTTTATATATCTTAATTTTTTTATTAACCGAACCCCTTTCAAAAGAAAATAACTAAGAACCGGTGAATCAGAAACAATTAATTAATTAAGATAAATTCGTTTATTTCTTTTTTTATGGAATATATATATCAATATTTATGGATTCTACCTTTCATTCCACTTCCAGTTCCTATGTTAATTGGAGCAGGACTTCTACTTTTTCCAACGGCAACAAAAAATCTTCGTCGTATGTGGGCTTTTCCTAGTGTTTTATTGTTAAGTATAGTTATGGTTTTTGCAGCCTATTTTTCTATTCAGCAAATAAATAAGAATTCTGTCTATCAATATGTATGGTCTTGGACCATCAATAATGATTTTTCTTTAGAATTTGGCTGCTTGGTTGATCCACTTACTTCTATTATGTCAATATTAATTACTACTGTTGGAATTATGGTTCTTATTTATAGTGACAATTATATGTCTCATGATCAAGGATATTTGAGATTTTTTGCTTATATGAGTTTTTCCAATACTTCAATGTTGGGATTAGTTACTAGTTCTAATTTGATACAAATTTATATTTTTTGG